CCAAAAACTCTAAATTATCTTTAGATAATTGATTTATATTGACCTTTTGCGATTGAAACCATACGGAAAAATAACATTGACATAAATTAACAAAATAATATTTCCATTTATTCATAAGAAGCGGCGTATCCTTTGTTGCCAGAATACATCTTCCGTGATATCTAACATAATGTATGAAAGGATCCTTGAGCAACCCTAGGATCGCCGGAAAATTATTAATAAAGACTTTTAAAAAATGTTGTATTTTTCCATAGAATAAAATTCGCTCAAAAAGGACTTCATAAGATGTCGATCGTAAATGCGAAGACCGCTTGCGTAGAAAAAAAAAGATGGATTCGTATTCACATACATGAGAATTATATAAGAACAAGAAAAATCTTGGATTCAAAATTGATTTTTTTTTTATAGAAAAATCCTTCCAATTGCAATACTCGTATAGACAAAACCGAAAAAAATGCAAAGAAGAGGCATCTTTTACCCGGTAACGTAGGGTTTGAACCAAGATTTCTAGATGGATGGGATAAGGTATTACTACATCTAACACATAATTAAAATGTGATAATTTGTCTTCTAAAAAGGGAAATATTGAATGAATTGATTGTAAATTATAAGATTTTTTTAATTGTTTTCCTTCGAAAGAGGATCCTAATCTTAGGGAAAATGGAATTTCTACAATCACTGCAAATAAAACAGATATCATTTGATAATAGAAAAGACTGGTATGCCCAAAAAAGTTATTTTGGTTCAAATCCTTACTGGGAATAATCAAACGATTCTGTTCATACATTCGCAAAATTAAGCGTTTCACAATTAGTGAACTATATTTTTTTTCATAATCCACATTTTCGAAGAAAATAGAGCGATTTCTATTTAATCTATTTAAACCATGATCATAAGCAAGTACATAAATATACTCCCGAAAAAAAAGTGGATATAGAAAACTCTGTTGCCGAGCCCCATTGAATTCTAAATATCCTTGAAATTTATCCATTTGGATTGAAATTTGATTTGAACTGAAGGTAAAGTCTTTATTTTCTTGAGTTCTGAAATGACACATAGTGCGATACAGTCAAAATAAGGTATTAGACTACGAAAGCAATAGATACCTCATAAACAGGTAGACTGCTAACCGGATTCTCGATCTTTAATAGGTTTCTGTTCGTTATATTATAGAATAACAAAACAAGATGATTAGAAATCCTTTATTTTTTTAACCTAATCGCTCTTTTGATTTTGGAACAATATATATTATATATATATTTTTTTATCAATATACTGCTTCTTTTACACATCCATCTCCAACCTAACCCAAACGGACTAGGGAAAAAAATAATTAGGACTCATGAAAAATTTATAATAACACGCAAGAAAAAATTCCTTCCCATACCCGTATTAGGCACTAATCTATTTTTAACATTTAATTAGATCGGGTAATTTTTCAAATTACGAATGGAAGCTCGTTTCTTTTTTTTTTCCTGGAATCAGGAAAACTGGGTTTTTTATCCATCCATTTATATTTATTCACTTGACCCAAATTGGAATTCCTTTTTTTTTTTTTTTTTTCGACATCGAAAACGAAGGTTGTACCGATCAGGAAAGCAAAAAAAAATGTTATCTGAATTCTCCCTTGATACGACATGCTATTTTTTCCATTCATTCCTTTCAGGATCAGTCGTGGTCTTACAAACTCTACCGCGGATCTGGACGAATCCTTTTCTTCATATAAATGTGTAAAAGATGCTAGTCGCACTTAAAAGCCGAGTACTCTACCGTTGAGTTAGCAACCCCCAAAAAACAAAAAAAGAAAGTACTGCAAATATGTAGATACAACCAGAATAAAAAAAAAATCCAATAATGTGTGCGTCAGGGATAAATAGATCCATTTATCTATGAGAGAATTATATTTGGTCCATACACTGTTGTCAATATGATTGTTAATTTTTAACATAGTGAAAAGAACAGAAAAAATAAATAAAAAAGCTTAACCCCTTGGTTTGTTAGTTCATACAATGAATGAAAACTAAGCCAGTGTAGGGTAATCTCAAATCTTTTTATACTTTTTTTAGACCCATTTTTTATGGCCTTTAATTTGTTATGAATAATTCAAAAATTATTCATATAATATAATAATATATATATTTATAAACTAATATATATATTAATATATATATTAGAGATTTATATTCAGAATTAATATATTAATTTATATACAGTATTATTTTCTATACAGTAAAATTTTGTATTTATACAAAAATTAGAATTTATATAATATAGATCCAAAATTGTTTTCATAAATTTGTTTATGATTATAAAACATAGTAGTTGTTAGCAGGGTTTTTTTTAGTATTCGTACCTTAGCTAATAATAAATCGAAATTCGAATAAATCAAAATAAATATGATATGATGGGAGCGAAAGAGGAGGAAAGAAAAAAGTAGATAAAATTTGATACCAAGCTATATATGAGTCTTTCACATCCTCTTTTTTATATTTCATTAATTCAATTTCGTTTTATTAAGACTTAATTCCGTAAAAATCCCTGCCTTCTTTGAAATATCATGAACTGTTCTTGTTGGTTGAGCGCCTTTTTTAAGAAAATCGAGAATAACAGGAAGATTTAAATAAGTTTGATTTGTTATCGGATCATAAAAACCCACCTTGTGAAGATCTCTTCCTTCTCTTCGGGATCGAACATCAATTGCAACGATTCGATAAACGGCTCATTGGGATAGATGTATATGAATAATACCCCCCCCTAGAAACGTATAAGAGGTTTTGGCCTCGTACGGCTCGAGAAAAAAAATGCACTGAATAGAAGTTACCTCTCTGTATAAAATTCAAATATTAAATAGATTACTAAAAACATTAAATAAATTAGCCAGTATTGAAACCCTAAATATTTTTTCCATAAAAAGCATTCGTAACATTCGTACTCTCATAACTCAAGTTAAATAACTCTCAAATATCTCAACAGAGAATCCTTAAGTACTTTTTTTATTGAGTAGTCTCTAACCCTTTTTTGTTTGTCTCATTTTTTTAGAATCAAATTTGATTCTTCGTTCTAATCTAGTTGTTCAAACAATTGAAAACTGGATTTCCTTGTTTCAGGATTCTTTATCCTTACTTTGAATCTTTGGGTTTAGACATGACTTCGGTGATCTTAAATCGTTTTATTAAAAAAGGGCAGCAACAAGCCCCTTATTTTTTTTTATGATTTCTTTTCTTTCTATCAAAGAATCATATAAACGCTTGATTCACGCATGATAGACTTTTTATTCAAAGAATTTTACAATTTTCAGAAAATTTCCTTTTCCATTGTAAAATTGCTTGAAAGGGCTTTTTTTCAATATAAAAATAAAAAGACTTACGAAGTTGTTCCAACTTATTGATTCGCACTAACCCTAGATCCTTACTCCTGCGAAAGGAATAAAAACTTTATATTCTCCTCGAGCTCCATCCTGTACTCTTTTTTATATTCCAAAAAAGTGTAGAACTCTAGTAAAATAGAACACAAAATGTCGAGCCAAGAGCACCTCTATTCCTATATAAAAAGTGGCGGATCAAAAAATCCACAGCAGATCATGTCCTTCAATTCAAGTCGCACGTTGCTTTCTACCACATCGTTTTAAACGAAGTTTTACCATAACATTCCTCTAGTTTGTGTAATTGATTCAAGTATGGAATCATGAATAGTCATAGTTCAGTCAGTATATCGTAATCTATACTTTTTCTTTCTCTATGAATGGAATAGTGAATTTACGCGTAAAAGGTTCAGTCAGAATTCAAACGAATCCCATATTAGATTGTATATATGTAAAATCTAAAATTTGAATAGAAATCTATATTTATATATATATATATAAATATAGATTTTTTTTATTAACACTCTTAGAATCTATGGTTCTACCTTACTTAACCCGCATCACACACAAATTAAAAAAGCAAATAGATTTTTTTGAATTCGGTTGAAATGCTGAAAAATAAGGTTATTCTTCTTTTCATTTCAATATTTTATTCTTAAAAAATATTAGATTTTTAAACAGAAATTGATTCCGGTACTCTGGGACGGAAGGATTCGAACCTCCGAATAGCGGGACCAAAACCCGTTGCCTTACCGCTTGGCTACGCCCCATTTCGATTTTTATTCAAGACTACTAAAAGAGTAATATTGCTATTGGTTGTTCGTCAATTCAATTTAAACCCAAATTAAATATAGATTACATTGGTGTTAGAGTTTTGACACGTGTAGATAGCAAATCAAACTTACTTTATTGATCATTACATAGAATTCAATTAACATATTGTATGAAAATATTATTTCTTTAATTCTCATAAGAGAATGAAAGGATTTTTGATTGAGTAAGTTCAACAAAGTCTTTTTAGACTATCTTTTTTTATTTTTTTCCTTATATAAAAAATATATTAATAACTCAATCAAAATAAAATTATCCACAAGAACACCCATTTTTGTTATGCTTAATATATTTAATTTGATCTGTATTTGTTTGAATTCTGCCCTTTTTTCAAGCACTTTTTTAGTCGCCAAATTGCCGGAGGCCTACGCCTTTTTAAATCCAATCGTAGATGTTATGCCCGTAATACCTCTTTTCTTTCTTCTCTTAGCCTTTGTTTGGCAAGCCGCTGTAAGTTTTCGATGAAATTCTTAATACTGTCTTAAAAAAATTCACGATTTTGATTCTTCCAACAATTCCAAAGATCAAAAAAATCTTGACGTATGAACGAACTCTCAATTCAAACATGCAATTTTTTTGGTAGCCATACGAAATCTGGATCATTCTATTTCCTAAATTTTATCCTCTTTTCCCTAAATGAAAGAACCTAATTAGATTCGAGTTCACAAAAAAAAAATATCTAGATGTTGGTATGCAAATCTGTTTGAATATGAAAGCCTCGACTATATATCTTATTACAAATGACTTTCTGAAACTTTTTTTTTATTTTTTTTCTCGAAAAGAATAAATCACTTGATTTATTGGTATCAAAATTAGATATTTGGTATAAAAATAGAGAATCTATTCTCTTTTTTTTTTTAGTAAGATCTTGGAGATTGTGTAATGCTTACTCTCAAACTTTTGGTATACACTGTAGTTATATTCTTTGTTTCTCTCTTCATATTTGGATTCCTATCTAATGATCCAGGACGTAATCCGGGACGTGAAGAATAAAAAAGAAAGGTTTTTTATTGCTTTATTTAATTAGTGGAAATGGTCGAATTTTAGTAGGATTTTATCTATTACACATCATCAAAAGGAAAAAGGGAAAGAGAGGGATTCGAACCCTCGGTACGATTAACTCGTACAATGGATTAGCAATCCAACGCTTTAGTCCACTCAGCCATCTCTCCTAATCGAAAAGGGATACTTAATTAGGTTCATTAGAAAAAAAAGGCTTGAACTCCACTTTATTCTTAAAAAGCTTTATTTTTTTTATAGATTATTCTTTAGATTATATATATTTTTTCATTTTCTATATTTTATTATATATATATAATTTCTTTTTTATTATAGAAATATATTTATCACCTATTTATATTATATAAATATAAATATATATATATATATTACTATTATATAACTTTTTTTATAGAACTTTCTCAGTAATTCTATTTATATCAAAAATTTAGATAAAGATTAGATAAAGAAAAGGCGCGAACTGAAAAGCGAAATAAATAAAACCACAATAATAGAAATAGAGAATCCTTTTTTTATTTTGTCTCGTCAAAACACAAGTAAAAGATCTTTTTTATTTTAATAGCCTGGCCTGGTCAGTCCCCAGCCGGGCCTTTTTTGTTAAAGTTAAAAAGACTCATCCGATGAATTTTTAGACAAAAAAGATCTGAAATTGAAAAAAAAAAATGGAATCAAATCTGCTTTTACTAATTTTATTTAAGTCTACGCGTCAACCCTAGAATTTTCTAATTTTTTTTTTTCAATTTCAGATCTTTTTTATTACACCCCCGATTACTTTGTTCGACAAAAGGTCAATTTATATGTAATAATGGCATTGTAGCGGGTATAGTTTAGTGGTAAAAGTGTGATTCGTTCCTTTAATCCCTTTAATAGTTAAAGGGTCTCTTGGTTTGATTTATCTTCCGATCAAAAACTTTATTTCTTAAAAGGATTTAGTCCTTTCCCTTTCAATGAAAGATTCAAGGAAGATTATAGATTCTCGTAATTTGTATCCAAAGACTCTAATCAATTGTAAATTTGGATTATGAAATTCCGAAACATAATTTTTGAATTGGATGACTATTTACAATTCAATAAGTATAACAAGAGGATCCATGGATAAAGCTAGAAAAGTTTCTTTCTAATCGTAACTAAATCTTCAGTTCTATTCATTGTTTAGTATAGAAAAATTGAAGCAAAATAGCTATTAAACGAGAACTTTGGTTTACTAAAGACATCGACATATTATATTGTTTTAGCTCGGTAGAAACCAAATACTTTTCCTAAGGATTCCTTTAAATAGAAATAAAGAACGAAGTAACTAGAAAGATTGTTCGAGTTCTCCTGATCTATCTTCTAGAAGGATCATCTAGAAAGCAAAATTTTCTGTGAAAGCACCCAGACGGAAAAAAAAAGCTAACATAGATATTATGGGTTGAATTTTGATTTCGTTCCCGTCTTATTTTTTTTATTTGGGAATTTCTCCATCCATCATAAAGGAGCCGAATGAAACCAAAGTTTCATGTTCGGTTTTGAATTAGAGACGTTAAAAATATAAAAATGATCCATCGACGTCGACTAAAACCCTTAGCCTTCCAAGCTAACGATGCGGGTTCGATTCCCGCTACCCGCTCGAAATGAAAAATTGCCCTTATTAGAATTTTCTCTATTCGAATTGTCTAATAGCAATTGTGTATTGAATTCACGTCAATACACAATTGCTAAAAAGATTTCGCACATTCTTTTTTTTAACATCAAAAAAGGCGAAAAGCGTCCATTGTCTAATGGATAGGACATAGGTCTTCTAAACCTTTGGTATAGGTTCAAATCCTATTGGACGCAATATCAATATAGATATAAATATATTGATATTTATCTATTATTTACATTTCTATATATTATACATAATATATTTTTATTCTATTTCGAAAAAAAGATAAGAAAGAAATAGAATAAGAAATAAATTCTGAATGCTTTTAGATTTAATATTAAACAGATATTAGTTATATACTTATTTCTATTATATATATACTTAACTTATAGACTTCTATTTATAGAATTTTTAAAAAATTTCTTTAAAATTAAAGAATCAAAAAGAATCAAAAATAAGAATGATCAATTTCGTTTCTTTTTTTTTTTATAATTTCTCTTGAAGTAGAAAACGTTCCAGTTGCTCTTGAATACCTTCTTTCAAAACGCTTTCTGCTTCAGCGGTTAATGTCTTGGTAGAGGATATGATTTCTTGGAACTGAGGTTTATTCGTTTTTAAGTAAGTGCGTAACTGAACGAGAAATTTTCTTACTTGTCCAATT